GTAGTATAGTAGCCTTTCTCGGTGGTTGGAAAAAAGACACATTAAATTGTAAATTCTAACGTGGCAGATAAGATAAAGTCATATTCATATATCTGCGTGGCTCAATCAATAGTTCAAGTCACACACTCCCATAATCCATTTTTTCTTCGAAGAGTTCCCTTCAACTATTCGTGTATCTTATGTAAATAATAAAAAGAATTCCATTTTTGTTAAGTTGAAGGGAAATATCCAAATACATGTCTTATTCTTTTAAATAATCCATATTTGTAGCAATGAAATATATTCCTCCCCAAAATAAAAAGTGATTGTGATTACAAATATCTATGATCTATATTCGCTATAAAGGACCGGAAATGCCCTGCTTACGTATCATTGAAAAGTGCATTAACATAAATACAGCAGTAAGAAGAGGTAGTACAAAAGTATGCAGGCTATAAAAACGAGTTAAGGTAGATTGTCCCACACTAGAACTTCCGCGTAATAACTCTACCACAGACGATCCTATTACAGGAATCGCGTCGGGTACGCCTGTTACAATTTTTACTGCCCAATAACCGATTTGGTCCCAAGGTAAGGAATAACCTGTTACACCAAAAGATGCAGTCAATACACCCAAAACTACACCCGTAACCCAAGTTAATTCGCGAGGTTTTTTAAAACCACCTGTGAGATACACACGAAATACGTGTAGAATCATCATTAAGACCATCATACTTGCCGACCATCGATGAACTGATCGAATTAACCAACCAAAGTTAGCCTCAGTCATTATATATTGAACAGAAGCAAAAGCTTCAGTAACGGTCGGACGATAATAAAAAGTCATAGCAAATCCCGTTGCTACTTGGACTAAAAAACAAGTAAGTGTAATTCCTCCTAAACAATAAAATATATTCACATGAGGAGGAACGTATTTACTAGTTATATCATCGGCAATCGCTTGAATCTCAAGACGTTCTTCGAACCAATCATAAACTTTATTGAGATAGGTAAACCAATGGACCCCCCTGAGAACCGTATATGAGAATTTCATCTCGTACGGCTCAAACAAAAATACCCAAATACACTTACACTGGTTGTAACAAAAACAGATATTTGTAATAGAAAGTTTTTAAATTCTTGATTTAATCCTATGATTCTAATTTTCTCTGACGATAAGAAAAACTAGAAATCCAAAAGCTATTATTTTGGGTTATAATGCCAAAATCTCAAGTCAGCTCTCTTGTCTTTATCTTGATCTTTTCAGGCCTCTTGAATATTCTATTTTCTATTACTTACTTCATTTTTTATTTATGTGTAATGTGATTTAACTGCTTTCTTCTTTATTATTATTATTAAATTTTTATTATTGATAGGAATTTTCTTGTTAGGACCATACGAATCAATTAAAAAAAAACATCAGGTTCATACTATAACCACGATGATTCAAAAAAAACCTTTAATCGAAGTCCAAAAATTCCCTGAGTAAGAATTGCTGGATCATCACTTATTCAATGAATAGATATAGATATAATGAAATGAAAAAATCCAAAGAAACGTTTGTCCTTTGATCAAAATAAAGGTAAGCTCCGGAAGTTTTAAAGGATGAAAATTCTTCAATTTATTTTGATTTTATAACTTTTTGAAAAGTTTTTTAAGTCCGATTGCGAGGTCTAAATACTTAGTATGAATCATAGTTCTAATAGTTTTAGAAATTTTCTATATTCCGTGCTCCAGATACTAGAATAAATATCTGACGGGATAAAACCATCTCTATCAAGATGACAGATCCATTTTATTTTATGTTCTGTACTATCAATAGGATCCATTAAAACAAGTCACACACTCATATTCCGGAAATACAGAAACAAAGAAATTCCACGATCAAACTACCAAATAAAAATGGAATAGGCTAACAAACAATAAGAACCCTAAATGCTTAACTTTCTTTTCTATTGAAAAATTAATTACTCTATTCTCGTAAATCTAATTAATAGAAATTCCATCCAGTAAAATGGACGAATTATAAATCTCTAAAATAATAGATAGAAATATCGCAAATAGAGCCATTGCAACACCCATCAAAGGGGTAGTTCCCCACCCCGGAGCTACTTTACCATATTCTGAATTTAATGGTTTCAATAAATTCCCTATACCAGTTTGTCTTGGACCAGATCTAGAATTATCCTCAACCGTTTGCGTAGCCATAAATACGATTTTTTATTCATTGAGATCTGTTGACTTTGTATACCATTCCGATGTAAATATAAGGATCTTATCCTATAGATCTATTATGATCTTGACACTTTATAATTATAATAATGGAAACAGCAACCCTAATTGCCATCTCTATATCTGGTTTACTTGTAAGTTTTACTGGGTATGCCTTATATACTGCTTTTGGGCAACCCTCTCAACAACTAAGAGATCCATTCGAAGAACATGGGGACTAGTTGAAGTAATGAGCCCCCCTATAGGGGGGCTCATTACTTCAACTAAGATAATAAAAATTATTTCGTTTTTTTCGTTGGAACTTTAGGGGGTTCTCTAAAAAAGATAGCGAAAAAAAGAATTCCTAAAGTCGAGACTAAGAGGAATGTATAAACCAATGCTTCCATAGATTTGATCGTGGTTTACAATTATAGCTTTCATACCTGTTTATTGGGGTGCATTTCCCAGATAAAAAAGAAAGAACCAGAGTAAATGCATCCAGATTTATCTAGTTCTCTATGTGAAATTCAAAATCCTAACAAAAAAGTTGAAAAACAACAAAAGAATGTTCTATCAAACTGCCTGTCTTCTTGTAGTTGGATCTCCAAGTTTTTGGAATGCTCCAAATTCTACTTGAGCATCTAAATCTGGGTCGATACCGGCAAAAACATCTCTGAACAAAGTTCTAGCACCATGCCAAATGTGCCCGAAAAAGAATAGCAGAGCAAATGAAGCATGTCCAAAAGTAAACCAACCCCTTGGACTGCTACGAAAAACACCATCTGATTTCAAAGTAGCACGATCTAATTCAAAAATTTCACCCAATTGAGCACGTCTAGCATATTTTTTCACAGTAGCGGGATCACTATAACTGACTCCATTAAGTTCGCCACCATAGAACTCAACGGTTACACCTACTTGTTCGACACTATATTTAGATTCTGCCCGTCGAAAAGGAACATCAGCTCTAACAATTCCGTCCCCGTCCACCAAAACAACAGGAAATGTTTCAAAAAAAGTAGGCATACGACGTACAAAAAGCTCACGCCCCTCTTTATCTCTAAAGATGGGATGTCCTAACCAACCGACGGCTATTCCATCTCCATTGTCCATTGAGCCCGCTCTAAATAACCCCCCTTTTGCTGGATTATTACCGATGTAATCGTAAAAAGCTAATTTTTCGGGAATTTTAGACCAAGCTTCTGATAAACTTTGATTTTCGGCTAGTCCAACACCAACTCTTCGATATATTTCTTGTTGGAAGTATCCCTGATCCCATTGATAGCGGGTAGGACCAAATAATTCAATGGGGGTTGTTGCTGAACCATACCACATAGTTCCAGCAACGACAAAAGCTGCAAAAAACACAGCAGCAATACTACTGGAAAGGACGGTTTCAATATTTCCCATACGTAATCCTTTATATAAACGTTGGGGCGGACGCACACTAAGATGGAAAAGACCCGCTAATATGCCCAACGTTCCTGCTGCAATATGATGAGAAGCTATTCCCCCAGGAACAAAAGGATCAAAACCTTCCACACCCCACGCGGGATTTACGGATTGTATCCTTCCAGTTAGTCCATAAGGATCAGACACCCAAATTCCAGGACCATACAATCCTGTTACATGAAATGCGCCAAAACCAAAACAAGCCACCCCTGCAAGAAATAAATGAATCCCAAAAATTTTGGGCAAATCCAAGGAAGGTTTTCCAGTACGTTCATCACTAAAGATTTCTAGATCCCAATAAACCCAATGCCAAATAGCTGCTAAAAAGCACAAGCCCGAAAACACAATATGTGCTCCGGCCACACCTTCGTAACTCCAAATACCCGGATTCGTGATAGTCCCTCCTGTGATATTCCAACCGCCCCACGAATTAGTTATTCCTAAACGAGTCATAAAAGGTATAACGAACATACCCTGTCTCCACATTGGATCAAGAACAGGATCAGAGGGATCAAAAACTGCTAATTCATATAGAGCCATCGAACCAGCCCAACCAGCAACCAAAGCTGTGTGCATTATATGAACAGAAAGCAAACGGCCCGGATCATTTAATACAACAGTATGAACACGATACCAAGGTAAACCCATGAAAATACCCCTTATATCAACAAAAAAATAGACACTATGTAACTTTATTGCACTGGAAAAAACTATACTATGACTCTAGCCTTTCAGTAAATTATCTCAGAAAAAGCATTAAAATTTGTTCGAATTTTTTATTAATAATCGAACAATCCTCTTTGTAAAAATAAAAAGAAACAGATTTATTTTATACCCGATAAGTAACAATACGCAATGGGGAGAAGACGAGAGGGGTTGACAACTTTCTCTATGAATATTTAAATAAATAAATGCAGACATACTCGTTTATCACCCCAATGAACTCATTCGTAACAACTTTACTTAATTTAGTATTCCTTTTTGATTTGATTTATTTATAAAAATATATATTTATAAAAATATATAAATGTAATATAAGACGAGTAAATCTTTTTTAATAGATAAGCTAATTCTTACGTTTCCACACTAAAGTGAGATATATGACTTTATTATTTCTCCATTTTATGCCCATTGGTGTTCCAAAAGTACCCTTTCGAAGCCCTGGGGAAGAAGATGCATCTTGGGTTGATATATAGTGCGACTTGTCAGATATAGTAGGTCATATGGAATTTCCCCGTTTTCTCCCCCGATCGAGATATCCTCTCTTTCACCCCCAAAAAGAAAATTCTTGAATCATAAAAAATTTGGAGCGTGAAGTGTAATGAAGTAAAATTCTATCGATTTTTTTTTTATTTTTTAGAGGGGGTATTCAGATTCTTATTCAAAACTATAGATAATTTATGGTTGGCTTGGTTGGACCAATAAAATAAAGTACCCAGGCTCTGTTTAGAAAAAAACCAATTGGTAATATATCTACGATCACCACTTCTATTTCTATAATATCATATATTTTACAGAAAACATTAAATAATAAGTTCAAAAAAGAAAGAAGTTATAACAAAAAGAAAGAAATAGTATTGTAATATTTGTGCTATATGTGCAAATCCAAATCGGGCAGATCTTTACTCAGAGTAGAAAAGAAACCTAAAAGAATTGAAAAAGTCTATTCAGAAACAAGAAAATTACATTGTGATTGAGATTCAATCTCGATGAAAGCAATACATCAATGAGAAGTTAGTTCAATAAATTGAGTATATTATTTTTTTTCTTTAAAAGTTCGAAGAAGTCCATTATAAAAAGAGAAAGAGATTTAAAATCGACACATTGATTCCTTTTTACTTATATGGTTTTTGGTGAACTGTATGCATCAAAAGGTGCATGTACGGCTCTTAAGGAAAAAAATGGAATCCTAATCAATCGACTTTATCGAGAAAGATTACTTTTTTTAGGTCAAGAGGTTGATAGTGAAATATCTAATCAACTTATTGGTCTTATGGTATATCTCAGTATAGAGGACGATAATAAAGATTTGTATCTGTTTATAAATTCTCCGGGGGGTTGGGTATTACCCGGAATAGCTGTTTATGATACTATGCAATTTGTACAACCAGATGTACAGACAGTATGTATGGGATTAGCCGCTTCGATGGGATCCTTTATTTTGGCAGGAGGGGAAATTACCAAACGTTTAGCATTCCCTCACGCTTGGCGCCAATGATTCTTTTATTTGAGAAAATATATATAGACTATACCTTCGCCATTAAATAAAACATTTTTTAAGTAATAAAAGCATGGTATTTCGAATTCCATATGCAAATTTTTGTTTTTTAATTGAAACTATTCGATTATATATAGAAAGAGTAGTATGAAAAAGAGGGTATTTAATATTTTATCTGATTTATCAATAACCTAGTTTAATTTTAGTGTCACAGACTTTTATGTTTTTTTCATACCAGAAAATTAGTAAAAAAAAAAAATTTTTATTTTAATTAGAAGAAAACGTAAAATATGCAAAAAAAGAAACTTTTGGATTGTTGAATAACAAACAAAATAAAAAAAAAAAACAACGGAACCATCATAGTATTTTAAAATATCTTCAAAAATGAAAAAGAAAGTTGGTTATTGTATTGTTTATTATTATTATTTAAGGATATGGATCCAAAAGACCTAATAGATTTTGTACTTCTTTTTTCATTTTTTCCTCTATCCATAGAGGAAAAAAATGAAATGCATACTTGGAAAAGCCGTATGCATTAATACGCAGAAAATGCTTGTACGGTTCTTGAATCTTATTTTTGCTCATTTATTTTCTTATTTGTATTTATCCCTTTTACCTTTGTTTGGGGAATAAAGAAAATCTTTACCTATATAGGAGAAATCCTTATCAAAATCTTTATCAAGATAAGGGAAACACTTATTAAGTTATATAATCAGGGTAATGATCCACCAACCCGCTAGTTCTTTTTATGAGGGACAAACGGGAGAATTTATCGTGGAAGCGGAAGAACTGCTGAAACTGCGTGAAACTATCACAAGGGTTTATATGCAAAGAACGGGCAAACCTTTATGGGTTATATCCGAAGACATGGAAAGGGATGCTTTTATGTCAGCAGCAGAAGCCCAAGCTCATGGAATTGTGGATCTTGTAGCAGTTGAATAAAAAATTAGTAGCAAAGATTATTCTAAAAAAATAAAGAATTTGCAATTTCATTTTTGAATCCTTTAGTTTTAATATAAAAAATATCTATGAATAATAGGATAGAAATAATTCAGAATTAATAGGATATAAATAATTCAGAATCATCGGGTTAGGATTGATCTAAACCCGCTCATTATATATAGATAGATATACAACTCACCATGCCAACTATGAAACAACTTATTAGAAACACAAGACAGCCAATTCGAAACGTCACAAAATCCCCAGCTCTTCGGGGATGCCCTCAGCGCCGAGGAACGTGTACCAGGGTGTATGTGCGACTCGTTCAGATCATATAATAAGAAAAAACCTATTTCATTTTTTCAGTATTGGCGATCGGTTAAGTTAAGATAGTGTGAATGGAATTTTTCCATTCACAATTCCATTCACACTATCTTAACTTAATTATATATTAATAATATATAAATTCTTCTATCATGTATAAATATAAAATTTATGATTTGGATTGGTGCAAACTCAATAACCTTAAATTGCAATTTAAGATTACAAAAACTTTACATTGGGAACAAATAATTAAGTTATCCATTAAGCGGAGAAAATTGAATTTCAATTAAAGAGAAATTATGTCCTTAATGAATTTAGGAAGAACGGAATAAAAGGGTCAGCTACCCAGCAAAATTTCATACTTAAATACCGTTACTGTATAACTAGATTTCGTTGTAAAAACCTATTTACTAGATATTAGATGGGTAGAGTCAAATAGTGTGAACTGTACAAGTTACCAATAACATTAATTAAATGAATATAAAAATGAAAAAAAAAGGCTCCGGTGTATAGAGAGGACCTGTTCGTTTATAAAAAAAATCATAGAAACGAAGGAACCCACCATTTTTTTATCTATGTCCTATTTCATTTACTATATACTATGTTTTTTGATACCTAGTATCAATGCAATTTGTTATTTTTAGGTTCAATATTTAGAAAAAATCGTGGTTGGGGAGGTTATAGTAGCAAGAGCCATTGGAATTTTTTTTTATACATTGGAAGAATCCATTTTTGTTATTAATAGACTAGGAAGTAGAAAAGAATAACTTAAAAAAAATCAAATAGTTATTCATCCAAATCTCATTTATTCAATGACCAGAATTAAACGAGGATATATTGCTCGGAAACGGAGGACAAAAATTCGTTTATTTACATCAAGCTTTCGCGGAGCTCATTCAAGACTTACTCGAACTATTACTCAACAGAAAATTAAAGCTTTGGTTTCGGCTCATCGGGATAGGGATAGGAAAAAAAGAGATTTTCGTGGTTTATGGATTAGTCGAATAAATGCAGTAATTCGTGAGAATCCTAAAGTATATTATATTTACAGTAATTTAATATATAATCTATACACGAAGCAATTGCTTCTTAATCGTAAAATAGTTGCACAAATAGCTATATTAAAAGAGAATTGTTTTTTTATGATTGCCAAAGATATCATAAAAACTAAAAATCCCCCGAGACTGTACTCTGGGAAGGTATAGAATCCAAAATTGTTTATTTTGACAGCTTTATCATATGATAAAGCTGTCAAAATAAACAACCATGCTTAAAAAAAATTTATTCGTCACCGATTATCTTGTTTCTTACAACATAACAACCAAAATGGAATTGCTGTTGTTTTCAAACAAAACATCAATCTATGTTTAATTTGAATCTAAATTCCAATTTTATTTCAAATTTTGAATTTCTATTTTTTTTTTTTTAAAGTAGTAGTTTTAGCGGTCGACTCGCTTTTTTCAAATTGTTTTTCGTTATTAAGAAAAGGTAACGAAGATAAAATACGAGCTTGTTTTATAGCAATCGTAATTAATCGTTGTTGTTTCAAGGTCAATCTATTTACGCGTCTGGATAATATTTTTCCCTGTTCACTAATAAATCGACTAATTAAACCCATGTTTTTATAATCAATTCGGTCCCCCGATTGGATCGGAGGCAAACGCCTACGAAAAGATCGCTTGGATTTAAGAAAGAGTCGCTTAGATTTTTCCATGGTTTTATTCCTATTCCAAAAATAACATTTATTACAAGAAAGGATTTGTTTTTTTTATTCTTACTTTTTTAATATATGTTTTTATATAAGGATATATATATGTATAAAATTCAACTATAAATTATAGATTATAGTATATATATAAAAAAATGGATCATTTTACATGTTATGTTCTTTGGTTGGAAGGGTAACACACAAGCGATCCATTTTTTCTATTTCTTTATTTCTGCGTGAATTATATGCTTGCAACAGCGGGGACAAAATTTTCTCAATTCCAATCGACTAGGCGTATTGTGTCGATTCTTTTGAGTAATATATCTAGAAATACCAGTTGATTCCTTATTAATATTCTTTTTATCACAACCGGTACACTCCAAAATAACAGTTACTCGGATATCTTTACCCTTGGCCATGAACCTCCTTTGGGTTTTTAATTCACTTAACTCTTCGATTTTCGGATTCGAATCTAATAAAAAAAAACGAAAAAAAAAAAAGAAATTCCAAATTCGAAATAAAATTTGGAAAGATTTCACTCTATATAGTACAAAAATAATGCAATGATTTCGAACTATATTTCATTACTGCAATAAATACAGTATTTTCACTTGTTAAAGTATTTTGTAGAATATTTTGACCCCATCCTAGGCATTCCGTTTCGATTTCTGGTTTCATTCTATTATTAATAGAAATGGAATTGAATTAATAATTCAATTCCATTGAAGCCTGGACCAGATTCCGAGTTCCACTCCGAATTTAAATGAGGCCTAATTTAACCCTTTAATATTCTTTCTCTTTTCTAACTTATTTTATTACAATTCTAAAAAAGAAGAAATAAAAAAGAAGAGATTAATTACATATATTTAATTGGATCTATAATCTTTTTCACCCCTTCCCGTGTCAATAACTAAAATGAAAAAAAGGGGAATATCAATGCATCTGGAAAAAAACGATTGATCTCTATCAAGAGACCCGCCAAAGCCCCGAACCATAGAGTACTTACTACCGGTGCCACGGAAAGATATGTTTTTAGATCTCGCATTTCAAATCCTCCTTTTTTAATTTAAGTATTTTTGGATTCTATTTTTATTCTATATATATTTTATATATTTTATTTTTAGAATATAATTTTCTTTTTCATATTCTATTGTACATTATTATAT